TATGAATGGTCTATTATATAGAAGTAATAAATTTTAGACATCTCTCAAAGCAAAAACAGTATAGACAAAACAAACAAAGGACTTTACAAATTTTATTGATCATACTACATACATAATAGTATCGATCAAAAAAAATTTTGCCTTTCCCCTTTACCAACTTGTACTAAGAAATCCCTGTATCTAAAAATTCATTTCGTACAATTGAACCTTTTCAAACTGTTTCTTTTTAAGAACCAAAAAGATTTGTGCTAGAATAATAGATGCTAAGAAGAACAAAAGACCTTGAACACGTAACGGATCTTGAAGCACTATCTCGGCATCTCCCTGACCAAACCCCCCCACATTGGGATTACTTGTTAATAATTGATCAAGCTTGATAGACTCACCCTCTGAAACAAGAAGTTCCGGCCCTGGAGGTATAATATCAACTACTTGATGCCCATCCGATGGATCCGTTATGGTTATTTCATATCCGCCCTTTTCTTTACGTACTATTTTGCTTACTATACCTGCGGATGTGGCATTATAGACAGTGTTGTTACTCTTGCTCCCGTCGGGATAAATCTGACCCCTTCCCCTGTTTCCGCCTACATATATGGGATATTTTAAGAAGTGAACGTCCTTCCTCGTAGCAGGGTCGGGAGAAAGAATAGGAAAGACTATTTCCCTATATTTCTGACCAGGAACAGGACCTACCACAAGAATATTTTTTTTAGTGGGACGATAACTCTGAAAAGAAAGATTGCCTATCTTTTCTTTCATCTCGGGGGAAATACGATCGGGAGGGGCTAATTCGAATCCCTCGGGTAAAATAAGAACAGCCCCTACATTCAAACCCCCTTTCTTGCCATTAGCAAGAACTTGTTTCAGTTGCGTATCATAAGGGATTCTAACAACTGCTTCAAATACAGTATCAGGAAGCACAGATTGCGGAACCTCAATATCCACGGGCTTATTAGCTAAATGGCAATTGGCACACACAATTCGTCCAGTTGCTTCTCGTGGATTTTCATAACCCTGCTGCGCAAAAATAGGATATGCATTTGAAATAGATGTCTGAGTTATTACATATATCACGATCGATACAGAAATAAATCGAGTCATCCGCTCCTTTACCCAAGAAAAAGTATTTCTATTTTGCATGGTCCAATCATCGATCCCCCAATTTCTACAATAAATTAGGTAGGTAGCTAGTATAGTTCCCTATCCACAAGTCTGTCATTGTACTGGAATAATTGTACTGGAATATAGGACAAATACCCTGAATAAACAGGTAGAAGTATAAAGAAAGAATAAGTCAAATTTAAATTTCGTTATGCACGAAGAAAGAATCTTTCTGATTTGATTGATATCAAGAGATCAAATGAGTTCTTCATTCTCATTCATTCATTGAATGATAAATGACTACAAGTGAAGGAGATACACGATTTAAATAATGGAAAATCCAATATTTCACAATTGTATCTAGAATGACTGGAAAAGTGGAAACAAGACCGGATATTATTTGATCGTTATGTGTTAATCCAAAATCGTTGTAGACCGAACCAATCATTAGTTCCCAACCATGTGGAGAGTGGAATCCGATCCATAAATCGGTGACTAAAAGAATAGAAAAGGCTTTTATTGTGTCACTTAAGTTATATAAGAATTCCTGAACCCAAGAATTAAGAATGACAAGTTTTTCATTACTCAGAATAAAATAACTACTTAGAATAGCGAAACAGATTATATTTGTCGAGAAATGCAAAATGCTATGTAAATTATATTCATTATGTATTTTGACCAATTGTATTGTTTCTTTGTGGATTCCTATACGAAGCTTTTGTAGATGTGTTTCGGGGTACTCCTTTATCATTTCATCCAACAGAAATAGTTGTTCTAATTCTATGAATTTTTCTAGAACGTTCTTCTCTTGAATATCATTCAAGAAAGTTTCGGATTGCTTGATATTCCACCAATCATTAACCCAAGGTTCCAGACATTTATTAAATGAGAGAGAGACCCACCAGGGTAAAAATACTATAGATGCAAGATATGGAAGGAAAATCAACGCTTTCTTTTTTTTTTTTTCACTTTTCTTTTTTTGAATTGTTAATAAACTTGCTTCATTTTATTTGTGAATTTTATCTTATTTGATATTTCTCTGAAGCATGAGTTCTATAACAAGGTGTGGAACCTATGGATCTATTCTCCATTTTTGTATAATTATTTAGTCCTTTACTTAGTCCTTGATCTAACTAAATGAAATCTTGGGTCTAAATGAAATATAGAATAAATATAGAAATAGAATAAAGATAGAGTCTGTTTTGGATGAAAAAAAAATTCAGATATTTCAATTGAACAAATTAGAACCCCATTGTATTGCATCCTTATTTGTTCTTTTTGACGAATGCTCAAAAACCGTTTGAAGAGTATTATTCAAATTTCAAGACGAAAGAACTCCACCGTGGACCAAGTAATTATTTCGAAATGTTTCACCCTAGGAAAAGAGGAGATATTTCTGAAGAATATTGATGATGAAATCCGAAATAAGTGACAAAACGAGAGATAAATTGGATGGTTATGAGAGATCCAATCGTTTGTTTCTCAAGGAGCAAAATGAAAGATAAAAAGTATGATCTATCTGTATCTATATCTAATATATCATATCAATTCTAAAATGGAATTTGGCCCTAAACTAAAAAGAAAAGATGAATTCCCTATTTCGAAATGTCCGGTTTTGGTATATGTAATGAATCTATACTTATTATACTTGTTACTAGTATGAAAGAAAGAATTGAGTTGAACTCCATCATACACTAACAAAATTTTGGCAGACGAAAAATGACTTCTTATTATAGTTTAGTCGTTTTGTTCCATATACGTCCCCCTGCTTTTGCTTTATTCTAAGGGTCACCGCCACATCAACAGAACAAAGAAATAGAATCTAGCATGTTCCACTCGAATGAGCATTCTGAAGAAACTTCAGTTGTATTAAAATAAAATGAAAAAAAAAAAGAAGAAAAGGATTACTGAATTCCCTTTCTCATGCTGAGAAAGTATTTATTCCTCGTTTCATTTCAAAATACTTCAATTGGTACGCGCAAGAAATAGGCTAATTCCGCAGCTTTTTGTTCAATTTCTCGTGGAGTTAAATTCTCATCAGTACGAGTCAAGGGAATAGTTCCCTGGCCCCTGACTTCCATATAAAGGACACGTCGAGTATAAAGGCCCTCTTTAACCTCCATTCTGATTGACTGAATATCACTCATAAGGAAGCGAAGGAAGATACGACGATTTTTTCCAGGAAATCCCCAACGAAAAATACACACTATTCCTTCTTTTCTATCGAATCGATCATAACCACTACCTACATTCCACAAAATTGTGCACCACAAATAGGAGCTAATGAATAGACCCGCAATTCCATAGAAAGACATCACAATCCCTTGTGGAAAAAAAGATATTTGCTGATATGGAAATACGGATATCAGATCCCTACCAAGATAACTGGAAGTTCCAACGATTAAGAATCCTAGTGAACCTAAAAAAAGTATACAGGCCCAGAAAAAATTACTTGTGTTTCGAGACCCCGTTATAAGTTCTATCCATATATGTTCTGATCGCCAGTTCATACTATACTAGATCCAATTGCATTCGATTGGAATTGGGAGAATAAACCAAATGAATTTGACTTTTTTTGCTCCCGAGCCCGAGGTAACTCTCATCAACTAGCACTTAATGTGAACCATTAGAAGTAATTGGTTAGATACATTGACTTTCCACTTTAAATATTCGATGATCCGCTTTTGACCAGAGCTATACCTGCATATACATGCATTTATACAGATATAATGTATATATATGCAAAACGGCTCTTCCTTTCATTTGTATTCGCAAGGAGTCACATATCGTACCACATTCCACTAAAAAAATAGATACCTAAATAATGATCCAGCGTTGATTGAAATAACTTGTGAGATTTGGTCCCATACATCGCAGCTAGACAATCTTATTTTTTTGGACATAAAGAAATAAAGAAGCCATTGCAATTGCCGGAAATACTAGGCCCACTAAAGGCACAAAAATAGAGGGTAAGTTGAAATCTGTCATAGAATGGGTGCCTCAATTTAATATTTGAACCTCTTATAAAGATATCTTATGATAAGTAGTCTATCTATTAATTATATATATTATAATATAAATAAAATAATATAATATTAAGTAATTAAGTAGTTAATAAATGCAAAATAATATTAAGTACAAGAAACGTAAAACTACATTAAATGTACCTATTTTTTTTATCTTTCTACACGAATACGTATGATAATTCTATTTAATAATAAACTTTTTCTTATCCTGTTTTCATTCTTATCTGCTTTCTAAAACTAAAATAATAAGAAGTTTTTATGAGTTCGCGACTCTAACTAATCTGATACAAGTACTAATACTAATATATTTTACTAATATATTTAAATACTAATATATTTACAAATTATACTATTTACAAATTATACATCAATTCCATTTTACTTTTACTATATATACTATTTACTATATATAATATACTATATATTTATATAATATACTATATATTTATATTTTTGATAACTATATATTATTACTATATATTAATATTAATATTATATATATTAATACACATTATATTAATAATTAGTATTAATAATTAGTAATTTATATTAATAATTAGTTTTTTTTATCTTATTTATTTAATTTCTAATTATTTATTTAATCTAATTATTTATTTAATATTGAATTTCTAATTTATTTATAATAATTTCTAATTGTTTTCTTTGTGCTTGTTTTTATGTTTATTATAATGAAATTCTTAATTATTTATTATATTTTTATTATTTTATTATTTATTATATATATATATATTTATTATAATATATATATTTATATTTATTATATTTATTTATTTTATTATTTATTATATAATATAATATTTATTTTATTATTTATTATATAATAATAATTAATAAATAATAAAATAAGAATTTCATTATAATTATTAATTATAATTAAGTTAAGAACAAAAACTAATAAAAACTAAGAAGCATTCCAATTTAATAAGCATTAAAACGTAATTAAAATGTAAGAAGGACAAATACAATTCAAAAATTCTTCTTTTTCCAAAACAAAAAAATTCCTAGGAAGAAAAATGCACTTTTTTATCCTGTTAATAGAGGGTTTCTAATTCCTAATCAGAAATAGAGGTAAAATACAAACAAAATGGATCCGTGGGAAAAGAGAAAAGTCATTATCCAAAACTTCTGACTCTTCCTACAACAAGCAGAATTTATGTTCCCAAACGTCATTTTTATTGGTTTTTTGTCACGATGATGAATTATTTATTGCTCACTACAAATAACTGAATCTAGTACTGTACTTGAATTTTTCAAATTTTAAGTCAAGGGAAGGAAACCATGGAGCTGAAATAACTCACCCAGAACACCTTTTAAAAGATAACGTGGTACGATTGGATCGAATAAGCCCTTATGGAATGAATACTCAGCCGCTTGTGAACCGTCGGGTACTGTCTTATTCAATGTTTGTTCAATTACTCTTTTACCCGCAAATGCAATGTAGGCATTAGGTTCAGCAATAATGATATCTCCCAACATACCAAAACTGGCTGTAACTCCACCGGTTGTAGGAGATGTAAGAATTGATACATAGAATAACTTTTTATTTAATTGATAATTATATAAGGCAGAAGATATTTTAGCCATTTGCATCAAGCTCAAACTTCCTTCTTGCATGCGTGCTCCTCCAGAAGCACATACAATAATAACAGGTAGAAATTGATTAGTAGCATATTCGATCAAACGGGTGATTTTCTCACCGACTACGGATCCCATACTTCCTCCCATGAACTGAAAATCCATGACCCCAATTGCTACGGGAATACCATTTAGTTGACCTATGCCTGTTTGAACAGCTTCAGTTAACCCTGTCTTTCTTTGATAAAAATCAATACGATCTCTATAAGGTTCCTCCTCTGAATGAAATTCAATGGGGTCCGTCGAGACCATACTCTCATCCAGAGGATCCCAAGTACCTGGGTCAATCAAAAGTTCGATTCTCTCTGAACTACTCATTTTCAAATGATATCCACACTGTTCACAAATATTCAGTTTTGACTTAAAAAATTTTTTGTAATTTAATCCATAACAATTTTCGCACTGAACCCATAACTGTCTGTATTTTTTATTTATATCTAAATCATTAGATCTTCCTCTTATATTGAAATCAGTGCTATTAACACTAGTTCTCATACTATAATTTCTACTTTCACTATCACTTATACTTTCATTACAAATGAAACTATAAACATAACTGTCACTGTAATTATGGGTCCCGCCTGAAATGTAACTATCAATACTGATTTCAGAACGCAGATAACTATCAATGCAACTATTAATGTAATTATTCCAACTGGATTGAGTATCATACATGTAATGATAATAGTAGCGACTACTACTTTTAGATCCATTACTCATATAATTACTCATATAACTCAAATTCAGATAACTAGAAAAAGAACTTTCTAGTTCATTCAGAAAAGTACTATCATTGTCAATCTCAAAAATCTGATTTTCAATATCAAAATATATAGAATAACTGTCCCCATTACTATCTCTAACTAAAAAAGTGTCATCAGAGATGAAACTCCAAATGTCTATGATATCAAAAAAATGCTCAACACTACTGAAATTACAACTTCCACTATCACCCCAACTGGAAACGTTTTTATCCATATCATTTATAACAGGGTCTTCGCTTCCACTGCTATATCTAATAGGACCAAGACTATCCATCGATTTACTTAGCCTATACTTGTGTTCTAACTCCTCGTTAAAGAACATCGAATTGAACCACCACTTTTCCATAGAATCTTCCCGCGCCTTATTTGAAAATATAATAGATGAATAGTCATTCGATGAATAATTATTTTACTATTTGATTTCGTATCAGAATTAAGCATATGGATCCAGCCGTTTGGATCGTTAACTAATACGAATGAGTATTGAAAGAAATAATTTTTTTTGTGTTGTGGGGTCTCATTTCAATATATATTATTATTATGTTATTATGTATTAGTTATATGATTTATGATTTAAATAATGGAATCTTTTCCTCAATTATAAAAAATAGAAAAAAATATAAGTAAGGGTTTCTTCTCATATCGTATATCGTGTATAAATTCTCATCGAAAGTAGAAATACTTGTTACCTCTGGAAAGAATTCATTCTCGTATAATATAAGTTTCCATAGGAACACGACACGGAACGAAAAAGACAATATACAGGACCAGTAGAAGATACCCTCCCTTGGTTTGAGCTATGGTCTGAAACTCTGGTATATAAAATAATCTACCAATCCCAAGGATCCATAGGATTTTTTATAGATCCAACAAATAAGAAAAAGAAATATTTAGTTGTTTAGCCTTAGATCTTATCTTGTATTTAGGTCTTGTATATATGGATTGTAGGT